GTCCTTGTAGCTTAAAATAAAGCATAACCCTGAAGATGTTAAAATGGCTGCCTTTCGCACCCAAGGACAAAAGACTTAGTCCTAACCTTACCGTTAGTTTTTGCTAGATCTATACATGCAAGTATCCGCGTTCCAGTGTAAATGCCCCCGGCGCTCTTCACTGCCGGCAGGAGCGGGCATCAGGCACACCCCAATCGTAGCCCAAGACGCCTTGCCTAGCCACACCCCCACGGGTTTTCAGCAGTAACTAGTATTAAGCAATGAGTGCAAACTTGACTTAGTCATAGCAACATCCAGGGTCGGTAAATCTTGTGCCAGCCACCGCGGTCATACAAGAGACCCAAATTAACGTTATGCGGCGTAAAGAGTGGTCACATGTTATCAAAGTAGCTAAAATTAAAATGCATCTGAGCTGTCATAAGCCAAAGATGCCCATAAGGCCTCCACACCCAAAGAAGATTTTAGAACCACGATTAATTGAAATCCACGAAAGCCAGGGCCCAAACTGGGATTAGATACCCCACTATGCCTGGCCCTAAATATTGATGCTTCACACTACCTTAGCATCCGCCTGGGAACTACGAGCACAAACGCTTAAAACCCTAAGGACTTGGCGGTGCCCTAAACCCACCTAGAGGAGCCTGTTCTGTAATCGATGATCCACGATATACCTAACCACTTCTTGCCAAAACAGCCTATATACCGCCGTCGCCAGCTCACCCTTTCTGACGGACCAACAGTGAGCGCAATAGTCTACCCCACTAATAAGACAGGTCAAGGTATAGCCTATGGAGTGGGAGCAATGGGCTACATTTTCTAGATTAGAACATTTACGGAAGGGGGCATGAAACTGCCCTCGGAAGGCGGATTTAGCAGTAAAGTGGGATAATCAAGCCCTCTTTAAGCCGGCCCTGGGGCACGTACATATCGCCCGTCACCCTCCTCAAAAGCGCCTAACCCAACAATAAACTAAAAAGCTATTCAGCCAAAGAGGAGGTAAGTCGTAACAAGGTAAGTGTACCGGAAGGTGCACTTAGATTACCAAGACGTAGCTATAACACAAAGCATTCAGCTTACACCTGAAAGATACCTGCCCACACCAGGTCGTCTTGAAGCCAGACTCTAGCCCAATCTACATACCCCTGAAATAACAAATCCACTACCCACCACTAAACTAAAGCATTTACTAGTCCCAGTATAGGCGATAGAAAAGACACATCTGGAGCGATAGAGACCACGTACCGTAAGGGAAAGATGAAATAATAATGAAAACCTAAGCTATAAACAGCAAAGATCAACCCTTGTACCTTTTGCATCATGGTCTAGCAAGAAAAACCAAGCAAAGCGAACTTAAGTTTGCCATCCCGAAACCCAAGCGAGCTACTTACGAGCAGCTATTTCTGAGCGAACCCGTCTCTGTTGCAAAAGAGTGGGATGACTTGTTAGTAGAGGTGAAAAGCCAATCGAGCTGGGTGATAGCTGGTTGCCTGTGAAACGAATCTAAGTTCACTCTTGGCCCTCCTCCAAGGACACTACACGAACCCGCATGAAGCGTGCCAAGGGCTATTTAAAGGGGGTACAGCTCCTTTAAAAAAGTATACATTCTCTACCAGCGGATAAATCAATAACACCATTCAAATGATTGTGGGCCCTCAAGCAGCCATCAACAAAGAGTGCGTTAAAGCTCTGCACTTAAAAATATAAGAACTTTATGACTCCCTCATCACTAACAGGCTAATCTATGCCAATAGAAGAATTTATGCTAGAATGAGTAACTAGGGTCCTCCCTCTTAGACGCAAGCTTACATCCTCACATTATTAACAAACACCCAAGATACGAAAATTCCCACAAGCAGAGTATTAAGCATTTTGTTAACCCGACAAAGGAGCGTCCACTAAGAAAGATTAAAACCTGTAAAAGGAACTAGGCAAAAGATCAAGGCCCGACTGTTTACCAAAAACATAGCCTTCAGCAAACCTCTAACAAGTATTGAAGGTGATGCCTGCCCGGTGACCTTACGTTTAACGGCCGCGGTATCCTAACCGTGCAAAGGTAGCGCAATCAATTGTCCCATAAATCGGGACCTGTATGAATGGCTAAACGAGGTCTTAACTGTCTCTTACAGGCAATCAGTGAAATTGATCTTCCTGTGAAAAAGCAGGAATAAACCCATAAGACGAGAAGACCCTGTGGAACTTTAAAATCAGTGGCCAAACCACAATTACATTCCAACCCACTTGGGTTCACTAACATCTAAGTCACTGGCCTACATTTTTTCGGTTGGGGCGACCTTGGAGAAAAACAGATCCTCCAAAAATAGGACCATACCTCCTGACTAAGAGCAACCACTCAACGTGCTAATAGTAACCAGACCCAATATAATTGATCAATGGACCAAGCTACCCCAGGGATAACAGCGCAATCTCCTCCGAGAGTCCATATCGACGGGGAGGTTTACGACCTCGATGTTGGATCAGGACATCCTAGTGGTGCAGCCGCTACTAAGGGTTCGTTTGTTCAACGATTAACAGTCCTACGTGATCTGAGTTCAGACCGGAGTAATCCAGGTCGGTTTCTATCTATGACAAACTCTTCCCAGTACGAAAGGAGCGGAAAAGTGAGGCCAATACCACAAGCACGCCTTCGCCTTAAGTAATGAAGACAACTAAATTACGAAAGGCCTGCCCATTCCCCATCATCCTAGAAAAGGACCAGCTAGCGTGGCAGAGCTTGGAAAATGCAAAAGGCTTAAGTCCTTTAACTCAGAGGTTCAAATCCTCTCCCTAGCTACATACCCCCACCATGACCAACTACCCCTTCCTAATTAGCCTCATTATAGCCCTATCCTACGCCATCCCCATCCTAATCGCCGTAGCCTTCTTAACCTTAGTAGAACGTAAAATCCTAAGCTACATACAAGGTCGAAAGGGCCCAAACATCGTAGGGCCATTTGGGCTACTTCAACCACTAGCAGACGGAGTAAAACTATTCATTAAAGAGCCAATTCGCCCATCCACATCATCCCCTATTCTCTTCATTATGACCCCAATCCTGGCTCTTCTACTGGCAATTTCTATCTGAACTCCTCTACCCATTCCATTTGCCCTAGCAGACCTTAACTTAGGACTACTGTTCTTACTAACAATATCCAGCCTAGCAGTATACTCCATCCTCTGATCAGGATGAGCCTCCAACTCCAAATACGCATTAATTGGGGCCCTTCGAGCAGTTGCCCAAACTATCTCTTACGAGGTTACTTTAGCAATTATCCTCCTATCCGTCGTCCTATTAAGCGGCAACTATACCCTAAGCACACTTGCAGTTACCCAAGAACCCCTATACCTAATCTTTGCTTGCTGACCCCTAGCAATAATGTGATATGTTTCAACCTTAGCTGAAACAAATCGTGCCCCATTTGACCTAACAGAAGGAGAATCTGAACTGGTCTCAGGATTCAACGTGGAGTATGCAGCAGGACCCTTTGCCTTATTCTTCCTAGCTGAATACGCCAACATTATACTAATAAACACATTAACCACAATCCTGTTCCTAAATCCAAGCCTCCTACACCCCCCACAAGAACTATTCCCAATAATCCTAGCTACAAAAGTACTACTCCTATCCGCAGGTTTCCTATGAGTACGAGCCTCATACCCCCGATTCCGGTACGACCAACTAATGCACCTCCTATGAAAAAACTTCCTCCCACTTACACTAGCCCTTTGTCTATGACACACTAGCATGCCCATCTGCTACGCAGGCCTCCCTCCTTACTTAAGGAAATGTGCCTGAATTTTAAAGGATCACTGTGATAAAGTGAACATAGAGGTGCACCAGTCCTCTCATTTCCTAAAACTTAGAAAAGCAGGAATCGAACCTACACGAAAGGGATCAAAACCCTCCATACTTCCTTTATATTATTTCCTAGTAGGGTAAGCTAATAAAGCTATCGGGCCCATACCCCGAAAATGATGGTTTAACTCCTTCCCCTGCTAATGAACCCCCAAGCAAAACTAATCTTCATCCTTAGCCTATTCCTGGGGACAGCCATCACCCTATCAAGTAGTCACTGGGTCATAGCCTGAACCGGCCTAGAAATCAACACACTTGCCATCCTCCCGCTCATTGCAAAGTCACACCACCCACGAGCCATTGAAGCCGCAACTAAATACTTCCTAGTACAAGCAGCTGCCTCAGCCCTAGTACTTTTCTCTAGCACAACCAATGCACTATATACCGGACAGTGAGATATCACTCAAATAACCCACCCTACCTCATGCTTACTAATAACAGCAGCCATCGCAACAAAACTAGGCCTAGTACCTTTCCACTTCTGATTCCCAGAAGTACTCCAAGGATCTTCCTTAACCACCGGCCTATTACTATCCACAGTCATAAAATTTCCCCCAATCACCTTACTCTACATAACCTCCCACTCACTTAATCCCACGCTACTAGCAACCATGGCTATCCTCTCAACAGCCATTGGCGGTTGAATAGGCCTAAACCAGACACAAATCCGAAAAATCCTTGCTTTCTCCTCTATCTCACACCTTGGCTGAATAGCCATCATTCTAGTATATAACCCCAAACTCACTCTCCTCAACTTCTATCTATACGCCCTAATAACTGCAACCGTATTCCTCACCCTAAAAACGATAAAAACACTAAAACTATCCTCACTAATAACTGCATGAGCAAAAACCCCAGCATTAAGCGCAACCCTCATACTAATTCTACTGTCCTTAGCTGGTCTCCCCCCACTAACAGGCTTCATACCAAAATGACTAATCATTCAAGAACTAACTAAGCAGGATATAGCCCCCACAGCAATAATCATCGCCCTACTCTCTCTATTAAGCCTATTCTTCTACCTACGCCTGGCATACTGTGCAACAATCACCCTTCCCCCACACACCACAAACCACATGAAACGATGGCACGTTAACGAGCCAGTCAGCCCTATTATTGCCATCCTTGCAACCCTGTCCCTCACCCTTTTACCGCTCTCCCCCATAGTCCTTACCATCTTCTAAGAAACTTAGGATCACCTAAACCGAAGGCCTTCAAAGCCTTAAACAAGAGTTAGACTCTCTTAGTTTCTGTTAAAATCCGCAGGATACTACCCTGCATCTCCTAAATGCAACTCAGATGCTTTCATTAAGCTAGGATTTTACCTAGGCAAATGGGCTTCGATCCCATGAAACTTTAGTTAACAGCTAAATGCCCGAACCAACAGGCCTCTGCCTAAAAGACCCTGGCGCATAATTTAATGCACATCAATGAGCTTGCAACTCAATATGAACTTCACTACAGAGCCGATAAGAAGAGGAATCAAACCTCTGTAAAAAGGACTACAGCCTAACGCTTTAACACTCAGCCATCTTACCTGTGACATTCACTACCCGATGACTATTCTCAACCAACCACAAAGACATCGGTACCCTGTACCTAATCTTCGGAGCATGAGCCGGTATAGTCGGTACCGCCCTAAGCCTTCTTATCCGAGCAGAACTCGGACAACCAGGCACCCTCCTGGGAGATGACCAAATCTACAACGTAGTAGTCACCGCCCATGCTTTCGTAATGATCTTCTTCATAGTTATACCAATTATAATCGGAGGGTTTGGTAACTGACTAGTTCCCCTAATAATCGGTGCCCCTGACATAGCCTTCCCACGAATAAATAACATGAGCTTCTGACTCCTCCCGCCTTCCTTCCTCCTCCTACTAGCGTCCTCAACAGTAGAAGCAGGAGCAGGAACAGGCTGAACTGTCTACCCACCACTAGCTGGCAACCTAGCTCACGCCGGGGCCTCTGTAGACCTTGCCATCTTCTCCCTACACCTGGCAGGAATTTCATCTATCCTAGGGGCCATCAATTTCATCACAACAGCAATCAATATAAAACCTCCCGCTCTCTCCCAATATCAAACACCCCTATTCGTATGATCCGTACTTATTACCGCCGTGCTCCTTCTCCTGTCTCTGCCTGTCCTTGCTGCCGGTATCACCATGCTACTAACAGACCGTAACCTAAACACTACATTCTTCGACCCCGCTGGAGGAGGAGACCCAGTTCTATACCAGCACTTGTTCTGATTCTTCGGCCACCCTGAAGTATACATCCTAATCCTTCCAGGATTTGGCATTATTTCCCACGTAGTAGCCTACTACTCAGGAAAAAAAGAACCGTTCGGCTATATAGGAATAGTATGAGCCATGCTATCCATTGGTTTCCTAGGCTTTATTGTCTGAGCCCACCACATGTTCACAGTAGGAATGGACGTAGACACTCGAGCCTATTTCACATCCGCCACAATAATTATTGCCATCCCCACTGGTATTAAAGTCTTCAGCTGACTAGCAACACTACACGGAGGCACAATTAAGTGAGACCCCCCTATACTATGAGCCCTAGGGTTCATCTTCCTTTTCACAATTGGAGGCCTTACAGGAATCGTCCTAGCTAACTCCTCCCTAGACATCGCCCTCCACGACACGTACTACGTTGTAGCTCACTTCCACTACGTACTATCTATGGGGGCAGTATTCGCCATCATAGCAGGTCTCACCCACTGATTCCCCCTATTCACTGGCTACACCCTACACTCAACATGAGCTAAAGCCCAATTCGGGGTAATGTTCGTAGGTGTTAACCTCACCTTCTTCCCACAACACTTCCTAGGCCTAGCTGGCATGCCACGACGATACTCAGACTACCCAGACGCCTACACCCTGTGAAATACTATGTCCTCCGTAGGCTCCCTCATCTCAATAACAGCCGTAATCATGCTAACATTCATTATCTGAGAGGCCTTTGCATCTAAACGTAAAGTCCTTCACCCAGAACTAACAAGCACCAACGTTGAGTGAATCCACGGATGCCCTCCCCCCTACCACACCTTTGAAGAACCAGCCTTTGTACAAGTCCAAGAAAGGAAGGAGTCGAACCCTCATATATTGGTTTCAAGCCAACCGCATACAAACCACTTATGCTTCTTTCTTATTTGGGAGGTTAGTAAAGCAATTACAAAGTCTTGTCAAGACTAAATCGCAGGTGGAAACCCTGCACCCCCCCTAACACCCCACATGGCCAACTACTCACAACTAGGCTTCCAAGATGCTTCCTCCCCTATCATAGAAGAACTTATTGAATTCCACGACCATGCCCTTATAGTCGCCCTGGCCATTTGCAGTCTAGTCTTATACCTGCTGGCCCTAATACTATCCGGAAAATTATCCTCTAGCACTGTAGACGCCCAAGAAATCGAACTCGTCTGAACCATCCTCCCAGCCATTGTCCTAATTATGCTCGCCCTCCCTTCCCTGCAAATTCTCTACATAATGGACGAAATTGATGAACCAGACTTGACCCTAAAAGCCATCGGACATCAATGATACTGATCCTACGAATACACTGACCTTAAAGACCTCACATTTGACTCCTACATAACACCCACAACAGACCTCCCCCTAGGACACTACCGTCTACTAGAAGTCGACCATCGCGTCATTGTCCCAATAGAGTCCTCAGTACGTGTCATTGTCACAGCTGACGACGTCCTACACTCCTGAGCCGTCCCAAGCCTAGGAGTAAAAACTGACGCAATCCCAGGACGACTTAACCAAACATCATTTGTCGCCTCCCGGCCAGGAATCTTCTACGGACAGTGCTCAGAAATCTGTGGAGCCAACCACAGCTACATGCCTATCGTAGTAGAATCTGCCCCCCTACCATATTTCGAAAGCTGATCTTCACTACTATCATCCTAATCATTAAGAAGCTATGAACCAGCACTAGCCTTTTAAGCTAGGAAAAGAGGGACCCAACCCCTCCTTAATGATATGCCCCAGCTAAATCCAAATCCATGACTTTTTACCATACTAATCACATGAGCCACCTACTCCCTCCTAATCCAACCCAAACTCCTATCCTTTACCTCTACTAACCCTCCTACCAACAAACTGTATCAAGCCACAGACACTACCCCCTGAACCTGACCATGAACCTAACCTTCTTCGACCAATTCTCAAGCCCCTCTCTACTAGGAATCCCTCTAATCCTCATTGCCATAACGTTCCCAGCCTTATTAATCCCATCCCCAGGCAACCGATGAATCACTAGCCGCCTCACTACCCTACAGCTATGATTCTTTAATCTAGTCACAAAACAGCTAATAATACCCCTAGATAAAAAAGGACATAAATGAGCCCTAATCCTAACATCACTGATAGTATTCCTACTTCTCACTAATTTATTAGGACTCCTACCCTACACATTCACACCCACTACCCAACTATCAATAAACCTAGCCTTAGCTTTCCCCCTATGACTTGCTACCGTCCTCACAGGACTTCGAAACCAACCCTCAACCTCATTAGGGCACTTACTACCAGAAGGAACCCCTACCCCTCTAATCCCAGCACTTATTCTAATTGAAACAACAAGCCTCCTAATCCGCCCCCTAGCACTAGGAGTGCGCCTAACAGCAAACCTAACAGCAGGCCACCTCCTCATCCAACTAATCTCTACGGCTACTACCGCCCTATTCTCAACTATACCAGCAATCTCACTCCTAACTCTTCTAATTTTACTTCTACTAACAATCCTAGAAGTGGCAGTAGCTATAATTCAAGCTTACGTGTTCGTCCTACTATTAAGCCTATACCTCCAAGAAAACATCTAATTAAACTCAAAATGGCTCACCAAGCACACTCCTACCACATAGTAGATCCAAGCCCATGACCCATTCTCGGAGCAGCCGCCGCCCTACTAACTACCTCCGGCCTAGTCATATGATTCCACCACAACTCTATCTACCTCCTAGCTATAGGCCTAACTTCCATGATCCTGGTCATAATTCAATGATGACGGGACATTATCCGAGAAAGCACCTTCCAAGGACACCACACCCCAACAGTCCAAAAAGGCCTCCGATATGGAATAGTCCTATTCATTACATCTGAAGCCTTCTTCTTCCTAGGCTTTTTCTGAGCATTCTTCCATTCCAGCCTAGCCCCCACCCCAGAACTAGGCGGACAATGACCTCCTGTAGGAATTAAACCCTTAAACCCAATAGAAGTTCCCCTACTAAACACTGCTATCCTCCTAGCATCAGGCGTAACAGTCACATGAGCCCACCACAGCATCACAGAAGCCAACCGAAAGCAAGCAATCCAAGCCCTCACCCTAACTGTCCTACTGGGCCTATACTTCACCGCCCTACAAGCCATAGAATACTATGAAGCCCCATTCTCCATCGCTGATGGGGTCTACGGCTCTACCTTCTTTGTCGCCACAGGATTCCACGGCCTACATGTCATTATCGGCTCAACGTTCCTACTCGTCTGCCTCTTACGCCTAATCAAATTCCACTTCACATCTAACCACCACTTTGGATTTGAAGCCGCAGCCTGATACTGACACTTTGTAGACGTAGTTTGACTATTCCTATATATCTCCATCTACTGATGAGGCTCATACTCTTCTAGTATAACAATTACAATCGACTTCCAATCCCTAGATTCTGGTGAAACCCCAGAGAAGAGTAATCAACATAATCCTGTTCATACTAATAACCTCCCTGACCCTCAGCCTCATCCTAACTGCACTAAACTTCTGATTAGCCCAAATAAACCCAGATCCAGAGAAACTATCCCCATACGAATGTGGCTTCGACCCCCTCGGGTCTGCCCGCCTACCTTTTTCCATTCGATTCTTCCTAGTCGCAATCCTGTTCCTTCTATTCGACCTGGAAATCGCCCTACTACTGCCACTCCCATGAGCAACCCAGCTACAATCACCAACCACCACCCTCCTATGAACATCCACCATCCTTCTACTGCTCACTCTAGGCCTCGTATATGAATGAATTCAAGGCGGCTTAGAATGAGCAGAATAACCCAGGAAGCTAGTCTAACCAAGACAGTTGATTTCGGCTCAACAGATTATAGTTACACCCTATAGCTTCCTTCATGACCCTTCTCCACTTAAGCTTTTACTCTGCCTTCACACTAAGCAGCCTGGGCCTAGCTTTCCACCGAACCCACCTAATCTCAGCCCTACTATGTCTGGAGAGCATAATACTATCAATATACATCGCCCTGTCCATATGACCAATCCAAACCCAAACACCATCCCACACATTAATCCCCATTCTCATACTAGCATTCTCTGCCTGCGAAGCAGGCGTAGGCCTAGCTATACTAGTAGCCTCCACCCGAACTCACGGCTCAGACCACCTACACAACTTCAACCTCCTACAATGCTAAAAATCATCATTCCAACTATTACTCTTCTCCCCCTAACCATCCTATCCCCATCCAAACATCTCTGAACTAACACCACCACTCACAGCTTACTAGTCGCTGCTATCAGCCTACAGTGACTAGTTCCAACATACTACCCAAGCAAGGCCCTAACCAACTGAACCTCCATTGACCCAATTTCTTCACCCCTACTAGTCCTATCTTGCTGACTACTTCCCCTAATAATCATAGCAAGCCAATATCACCTGCAACAAGAACCCACCGTACGAAAACGAACCTTCATTGCAACCCTGATCCTAGCCCAAACCTCTATCATTCTGGCTTTCTCTGCCTCAGAACTCATACTATTCTACATCGCATTTGAAGCCACACTAATCCCCACCCTCATCCTAATCACACGATGAGGAAACCAACCCGAACGCATAACCGCAGGCATCTACCTGTTATTCTACACTCTCGTGAGCTCCCTTCCCCTGCTAATCGCTATTTTACACCTACACAACCAAATAGGAACACTCTACTTCCCCATACTAAAACTCCACCACCCAACTTTAACCAACTCATGAACTAACATCATGTCTAGCATAGCCCTCCTACTAGCCTTTATAGTAAAAGCCCCATTATATGGACTACACCTGTGACTCCCCAAAGCCCATGTAGAGGCACCAATCGCAGGCTCTATGCTACTAGCAGCCCTGCTCCTAAAACTAGGAGGATACGGCATCATACGAATCACCATCCTAATCGACCTAACATCCAACCACCTCCACTACCCATTTATCACCCTAGCACTATGAGGAGCTCTAATAACTAGCGCCATCTGCCTACGACAAGTGGACCTAAAATCCCTAATCGCCTACTCCTCCGTAAGCCACATGGGCCTAGTCATCGCTGCAACCATAATCCAAACCCAATGAGCCTTCTCGGGGGCAATAATCCTAATAATTTCCCACGGACTTACCTCCTCTATACTATTCTGCCTAGCAAATACAAACTACGAACGTACCCACAGCCGAATTCTCCTACTTACTCGAGGCTTACAACCCCTCCTCCCCCTCATGGCCACCTGATGACTCCTAGCTAACCTCACAAACATAGCACTTCCCCCAACAACCAATCTTATAGCAGAACTAACTATCGTAGTAGCCCTATTCAACTGATCCTCACTCACAATCATCCTCACAGGGTCTGCAATCGTCCTAACTGCATCATACACCCTATATATGCTCCTAACAACCCAACGAGGGCCTTTACCCTCTCACATCACATCCATCCAAAACTCCTCCACACGAGAGCATCTTCTCATGGCCCTCCACATAATCCCCATAGCCCTCTTAATCCTTAAACCAGAACTAATCTCAGGAATCTCCTAGTGCAGATGTAGTTTCAAACCAAACATTAGGCTGTGACCCTAAAAATAGAAGTTAAACCCTTCTCATCTGCCGAGGGGAGGTTCAACCAACAAGAGCTGCTAACTCTCGTATCTGAGTTTAAAGCCTCAGCCCCCTTGCTTTTAAAGGATAACAGTAATCCACTGGTCTTAGGAACCATTCATCTTGGTGCAAATCCAAGTAAAAGCAATGGACCTTTCACTAGTCCTTAACGCCTCAATACTCCTCACTGTCGCAGTCCTCTCCACTCCTATTATTTTCCCTATACTCTCGGACAGCCTAAAAAATTCCCCAACCATTATCACTAACACAGTCAAAACCTCCTTCTTCATCAGCCTTATCCCCATAACTATCTTCCTACACTCAGGGACAGAAAGCCTAATCACATGCTGAGAATGAGACTACCTCATAAACTTCAAAATCCCTGTCAGCCTAAAAATAGACTTCTACTCCCTCACATTCTTTCCAATCGCCCTATTCGTATCCTGATCTATCCTCCAATTTGCAACATGATACATAGCCTCAGACCCCCACATTACTAAATTCTTCACTCACTTACTGCTATTCCTTATTGCCATACTAATCCTAATCCTCGCTAATAACTTTTTCGTCCTATTTATCGGTTGGGAGGGGGTAGGGATTATATCATTTCTACTAATTGGTTGATGACACGGCCGAGTAGAAGCTAATACCGCCGCCCTCCAAGCCGTAATTTACAACCGGGTTGGAGATGTAGGACTTATCCTCTGCATGGCTTGACTAGCCTCCACCACAAACACCTGAGAAATCCAACAGTCCTACACCAACACCCAAACCCCTCTACTCCCACTACTAGGCCTTATCATCGCTGCAGCAGGAAAATCAGCCCAATTTGGACTCCACCCATGACTACCGGCCGCTATGGAAGGGCCAACTCCCGTATCCGCCCTACTCCACTCCAGCACTATAGTGGTAGCCGGAATCTTCCTACTCATTCGCACTCACCCTATATTCAACAACAACCCCACCGCTCTAACCCTCTGCTTATGTCTAGGGGCAATTTCCACACTATTCGCAGCTACATGTGCCTTAACACAAAACGATATTAAAAAAATCATCGCTTTCTCTACATCCAGCCAACTAGGCCTAATAATAGTCACAATTGGACTAAACCTCCCCCAACTAGCCTTCCTACACATTTCGACACACGCATTCTTTAAAGCCATGCTCTTCCTCTGCTCTGGATCTATCATCCATAGCTTGAACGGAGAACAGGACATTCGAAAAATAGGCGGAATCCAAAAAATATTACCCACAACCTCTTCATGCCTAACTATTGGAAACCTTGCCCTCATAGGAACTCCATTTCTGGCAGGATTCTACTCGAAAGACCTGATCATTGAAAGCCTAACCACATCCTACTTAAATGCCTGAGCCCTGGCCCTAACCCTAGTAGCAACATCATTCACCGCAGTTTACACTCTGCGCATAACATTGCTCGTCCAAACAGGATTCACCCGCACTCCTCCCCTAGTCCCAGTAAACGAAAACAACCCAGCAATTATAGCACCCATCACACGCCTGGCACTAGGCAGCATCACAGCAGGATTCCTCATCACCTCATACACTCTTCCTGTAAAAACCCCTCCCATAACAATGCCCCCATCCATCAAAATAACAGCTATCATCATTACAGTTCTAGGCATTGTACTAGCGCTAGAAATATCCAAAATAGCCCAAGCCCTCATTATACCTAAACAAAACGCTTTCTCAAACTTCTCCACATCCCTAGGTTACTTCAACCCACTAACCCACCGCTTCAGTACCATAAACCTACTAAGCGGCGGCCAAAACATCGCCTCCCACTTAATCGACCTCTCCTGACTAAAAATACTAGGTCCAGAAGGATTAGCCTCCCTACACCTAAAAGCATCAAAAACTCTAACCACCCTACACACAGGCTCAATCAAAGCCTACCTAGGGGCCTTTGCCCTGTCCATTCTAATTATACTCATAACCTCATAATCAAGTCAATGGCCCTCAATCTTCGCAAACACCACCCTCTGATAAAAATCGTCAACGACTCTCTAATCGACCTTCCCACTCCATCAAACATCTCAATTTGATGAAACTTCGGATCCCTACTAGGAATCTGCCTCATTACTCAGATCGTCACTGGGTTATTACTAGCAATACACTACACTGCAGATACCTCCCTAGCCTTTGCCTCAGTAGCCCACACATGCCGTAACGTACAATTTGGATGACTAATCCGAAATCTACACGCAAACGGAGCCTCACTATTCTTCATCTGCATCTACCTTCATATCGGCCGAGGAATCTACTACGGCTCATACCTATACAAAGAGACCTGAAACATTGGGGTAATCCTACTCCTAACACTAATAGCAACTGCCTTCGTAGGCTACGTCCTCCCATGAGGACAAATGTCCTTCTGAGGGGCTACCGTAATTACTAACCTATTCTCAGCCATCCCCTACATCGGCCAAACACTAGTAGAATGAGCCTGAGGAGGATTCTCAGTAGACAACCCCACACTAACTCGATTCTTCACTCTTCACTTCCTCCTACCTTTCGTAATCGTCGCTCTAACCTTAGTCCACCTGACCTTCCTTCACGAATCAGGCTCAAATAACCCGCTAGGCATCCCCTCAGACTGTGACAAGATCCCGTTCCACCCCTACTACTCCACAAAAGACGTCCTAGGCTTTGCCCTAATACTACTACTCCTCGCTACCCTAGCTCTATTCTCCCCAAACCTCCTAGGAGATCCAGAAAACTTCACCCCAGCGAACCCTCTAGTCACCCCACCACATATCAAACCTGAGTGATACTTCCTATTCGCATACGCTATCCTACGATCTATCCCCAACAAACTAGGAGGAGTACTAGCCCTTGCTGCCTCCGTCCTAGTCCTATTCCTAATGCCATTCCTACATAAGTCAAAACAACGCTCAATGACTTTCCGCCCCCTATCCCAAATCCTGTTCTGAACCCTAGTAGCCAACATCCTCATTCTAACATGAGTAGGAAGCCAACCAGTGGAACATCCATTCATCATCATTGGTCAATTAGCCTCATTCACCTACTTCGCCATCATTCTAATCCTACTACCCCTTGCAGGGGCCTTAGAAAACAAACTACTCAAGCTCTAACTTACTCTAATAGTTTATAAAAACATTGGCCTTGTAAGCCAAAGATTGAAGACTACACCCCTTCTTAGAGTTTCACACAGCCCCAATACATCCACCTGGGACTTGTACCTAAATTATTTTCTGGCGCGCCCCCCCTTCCCCCCCATAAATTATTTTTATACGGGTATGTATTACTTTGCATACTATTATATGCCACATCAGGTACTAACTCAATGTAGTATTTCGCCCATACAGCCCAAAACCAGAACCTAACAAAATCCAATATTATCGGTCTTGTAAGCCCATAATTCCAACCTCCACTTCTAGGGACATTTCTACCACAGGTACAATAAACCCAAGTAATCCTAGCCCATGCAACCTAAGTCCCCGTGCAATAGTTCGACTTGATTTCCCTATACTTTCCAAGTTCACTCCCGGAAACGAGGGAGATCCTGGTACTCTTATGCATCCTCTGAAGACATAGCATCAGCCCCCTAGGTCTGTCAAGCTTCCCGTCCAATCAATCTCAAGGATATAACAAGAAGTGCCTGGTTATTTATTAGTCGTGCTCCTCACGAGAAATCAGCAACCCGGTGTTAGTAAGGCCCTACGTTACCAGCTTCATGATCATACTTTCCCCCTAAACCCTAACCCAACTTGGTCTTCACCAGGCCTCTGGTTCCTATTTCAGGGCCATAACTTGTTGAGTCCTTTCTACTTGCTCTTCACAAAGACATCTGGTCGGTATGAATACTCCTCATTCTACCTCGTTATCGCGGCATCTACCTCCCTAGCGCTTGTTTTCTTTTTGGGGTCAACTCAATAAACCCTTCCAGTGCGGCGCAGGAGTAATCTTCCTCTTGACGTGAACATCACATGGTCGGCGAACGGCTGGATTGCCCGAGGAACTTTTCAAGTGTCATGGCTTCATGGATAAGGCCGTCTCATATTGGTCCCTGATGCACTTTGTGTAACATTCATGGCCTCTCCGCAGGCTCCCTATTAGGTAACCCTTGGATTTAGTGCTCGCCGGACATAAAATTCGCGTTTTCGTTCACCAGTAATTCAGACCTAAACTCCACTTTTTTCCATTTTTTTCATTTTTGTTTGTCAAATTTCGTTAATTTTATCAAATAATTAGCTATATATTCCTACCTCAACAAACTCATTTGTTGACGATTTGTTTTCCTCTATTTTACACCCAATAAAACCTTTGATTAAACGTTAATAATTTAACAAATTTTCGTATAAAATATTCCTAGATTTGTCAACTCACGATCAAACGTTTATCGTTTAACAAACGTTTAACAAACTTTATATGAATCATTACTAGATTTGTCAACCTTCAATTAAACAACCTTTGTTTAACAAACTTTATATGAATCATTACTAGATTTGTCAACCTTCAATTAAACAACCTTTGTTTAACAAACTTTATATGAATCATTACTAGATTTGTTAACCTTCAATTAAACAACCTTTGTTTAACAAACTTTATATGAATCATTACTAGATTTGTTAACCTTCAATTAAACAACCTTTGTTTAACAAACTTTATATGAATCATTACTAGATTTGTTAACCTTCAATTAAACAACCTTTGTTTAACAAACTTTATATGAATCATTACTAGATTTGTTAACCTTCAATTAAACAACCTTTGTTTAACAAACTTTATATGAATCATTACTAGATTTGTTAACCTTCAATTAAACAACCTTTGTTTAACAAACTTTATATGAATCATTACTAGATTTGTTAACCTTCAATTAAACAACCTTTGTTTAACAAACTTTATATGAATCATTACTAGATTTGTTAACCTTCAATTAAACAACCTTTGTTTAACAAACTTTATATGAATCATTACTAGATTTGTTAACCTTCAATTAAACAACCTTTGTTTAACAAACTTTATATGAATCATTACTAGATTTGTTAACCTTCAATTAAACAACCTTTGTTTAACAAACTTTATATGAATCATTACTAGATTTGTTAACCTTCAATTAAACAACCTTTGTTTAACAAACTTTATATGAATCATTACTAGATTTGTTAACCTTCAATTAAACAACCTTTGTTTAACAAACTTTATATGAATCATTACTGGATTTATCAACCCCCCCCCCCGCCAGCAAATTACTAGCCTACTATAAGAACATCTCCCTAGACCCACCAACCACCCTCCCCACCCACTTCAGAAAGAAAGGAATTAAACCTTTATCACCAACTCCCAAAGCTGGCATTTTGACTAAACTACTTTCTGAAACCTACCCTAACTGCCCGAATCGCTCCCCGAGATAAACCACGTACAAGCTCCAGAACCACAAATAAAGTCAACAATAGCCCTCAACCAGTAACCAGAAGCAACCCTGCTCCTCACGAGTAAAACATAGCTACCCCACTAAAATCCGACCGCACAGACAAAATCCCTACATTATTCACAGTATCCACCCCAAGCCAGCATCCAAACAGACCGCTCAGAACAACCCCAATAATCACCACTAGCCCTAATCCAACCCCATAACCTGCTACTCGTCAATCACCTCAAGACTTTGGGAAAGGGTCTGCTGCCAGCGAAACAGAATAAACAAACACCACTAACATACCACCCAAATATACCATAACCAATACCAATGACACAAAAGACACCCCTAAGCTGACCAATCACCCGCACCCTACAACAGAAGCCAAAACCAGGCCAACCACCCCATAATAAGGAGAAGGGTTAGACGCCACCGCCAACCCTCCTAAAACAAAGAGTAAGCTTAAAAATAGAACAAAGTTTATCATGGTTCCTACTTGGCTTTTCTCCAAGATCTGCGGCCTGAAAAACCACCGTTACTAGAATTCAACTACAGGAACCCTACACACAACATAACAAGTAAACTAATGGAAAACTCCTACTACTGCCCCCCGGGCCGCAAAAAATCTTGCGGCCCCCCCACAAAGCCCCAATCCCCCTAACCTCACACAAAAACAAAACAAAAACATCACAACAACACACCAAATTAAACAATCCCTACAAAACCAACAAT